CAAGGTAATATTTCCATTTTTTCATAATAATAGGATTACCTTTTGAAGCCAGAATGGATTTTCCTTGATATCTAACATAATACATGAAAGGATCCTTGAAAAACCATCGAATGGTCTTAAAATATGAAGTAACGACAGCAACTAGGTGTTCTATTTTTCCATAGAAATATATTCTATCAAGAAAGATTCTAAAAAGTGTTGATCGTAAATGAAAAGATTGATTACGTAGAAAAACAAAAATTGATTCGTATTCACATATATGAGAATTATATAAGAACAAAAGCAACCTTTGATTATTTTTTGAAAGGATTGAAATGAATCTATTTTTTGGAAAAATAAAACGATTCAAATTAAAAATTTCATGGAAAAAAAATAATCGTAAAAAATGCAAAGAATAAGCATCTTTCACCCAGTAACGAATAATTTGAACCAAGATTTCCAGATGGATAGGAAAAGGTATTAGTATATTTGACACATCATTTAAATGGTATAAATTGTCCTCTAAAAAAGTAAATATTGAATGAATGGATCTTACATTTTTAGATTCTTCTATTTTTTGATTAGCTTCTTTTCTAGAAACTAATAAGCATGAAGTAAATGGAATTTCCAAAATTACTGAAAATACCTCTTCCGGTATAATTTTAAAAGAAACATTTTTTTTATGTCCAAAAAATGGATTTTTGTTAGAATCATTAGCGGAAATAATAAACAAATGGTTCGGTTGATAGATTCGAGTAATAAAACGTTTCACAATTATTAAACTGAATGGATTCTCAGAACCTACATTTTTGAACATAATGGATCTAGTTAAACCACGATCATGAGTCAGTGCATAAATAAACTCTTGAAGGATAAGTGGATATAAAAAGTAAAAGTCATGATGACGAAATCTATATTTTTCTAAATATCTTTGGAATTCTTCCATTTTAAAAATTTTATTTAACCCATGATGAATGATATTTTTATTTGAACCAAAGTCAAAAATTTATTCTTGGGTCATCATACATTGTGCGATACAGTCAAAACAAGGTATTATTCCAGTAAAAACAAACTCAAAGAAAGAATAGATACCGGGGATATTTTATTTAATAATTCTATCATTCGTTTGTTTCCGTCTAGTTTGAATTATGCATTTAGGATGATCACAATGGTCACAATCATTTATTTTTTTCAACCTAAATCGCTCTTCTGATTTTAGAAAAAAATTATCTTTATCAATATGCTACTTCTTATACATATGAATCTCCTTTCTATAGAAGGGAGAATAGTTAGGTTTCATTCAAAATAGACAATAAACTCTCATTAGAGAGAGATACTTTCCCGCGCCAGGCAATATTGTATTTTTTTAACATAAAATACAATGAAATTAGGTCATTATTCCAATAATGGAGAACAAAAGCTCGTTGCTTTTTCTTGACTATTTTTCTTTACTAGTAGAATGATTTGGAGCTTTAAAATTCTAACCTTATATTCACTCGACTCAATTAATTTTAAATTATTTTTGTTCCAACCAAACATTCAAATAAGGTATTGTATCAATCCGATAAAGAGATGAAATGATAAGAATGATCAATTGATACGACATGCTGTTTTTTCCATTCATTCCTTTTCAGGATCAGTCGTAGTCTTACAAACTTACCGATGGTATGGACGAATCTATTGCTTCATCAATATATGTAAAAGATTTTAGCCGCACTTAAAAGCCGAGTACTCTACCGTTTTGAGTTAGCAACCCGAAAAGATTTAATTAATTGTAGAAAAAAGATTTAATTAATTGTAGAAAAAAATGAAAATAAAATAAAAAGATGAATCAGATACGAGAAAAAAACACTAGCTAAACTAAATATAAAAAAATTTATTTTATTATGAAAACAAATCAGATCCATATCCAAGCTCAAAGCTATTATCATATGTCTATATGGAACGTCGAGAAAAGATTCATGATTTTTTTTATATAATATATAAAATCTTATTAACATAGTAGTAAATCATAAAAGACTCGTGTTGGATTGGCACTTCAATTTCTACTTTCTACATAGTAGATACAACAAAAAAAGTGTATTATAGAAGAAAAAACTAAAAAAAAATAATGTGTTTTTTTTTAATAGAATTCAATATAATCTATAAAAAATATAAAAAAGTATAGTATGTTTATCGTTCATAGTACAACAAATTTTTGAATTCTATTCAATTCTATATATATATCTAATACATGCATGAATACATGCACGAATAAAAAAAAAAAATAATAGAATATATAGAAAAAAGGAATACATAACAATGAAGGATAAGGATATAGTAGAAAAAAGACGGTAGGGTGTACTTTTCTTTTCTATAGCATCTCATCATTTATGAATCGAATTTAATTATGATGATAAACCTCCGCCTTATTTAAAAAATCATGAACAGTTCTAGTAGGTTGAGCACCTCTTTGAAGGAAATATAGAATAGCAGGAATATTTAAATAAGTTTTATTTTTGATCGGATCATAAAAACCCACTTTAAGAATTTCTCGTCCTTCTCTTCGAGATCTAACATCAATTGCAACGATTCGATAGACGGTTCATTGGGATAGATTTTTATGAGCTATATCCCCTAGAAACGTATAAGAAGTTTTTTCCTCATACGTCTCAAGAAAAAACGATTTTTTTGTCTATGTTTTGTATTATTGATCATTAGAATGTCTAATAGGTTCATAAAAGAATTCAATCGACTTTTTTTTTTTTTTTTATAAAAAAAAAGAATGAATACTCATCACTCAAGTTGATAACTTTTTAACCTAATGGGGGGTTAGTCATTTTTTTTTATTTATATTCTTTTTTTTAAGTGGTCTATACTTCCTTTTTATTTGTCTTTAGATAGACAAGATTGAAGGATTTTTAACTCGAATCCAGTCAAGTTGTTGAGACAATAGAAAATGGCTTCTCTTGTTTCAGGATCTATTTTTGCTTCGAATCCTTAGGTTTTTACATTTTATCGTTCCTAAAAATCCTTTCATAAAAAAGGCAGCAATACCTTAGTTTTTTAGATTTACTTTTTTTTCCTCTATTATTATATTGTATATTGATTTATATTCATATATATATATATGAATATTGATGAAGTTGGAACATTATATATTGGAACTAACCGTAGATATTGAACCCCGCTAAAATGAATACTTTCTACTCGAGCTCCATCATTTACTGGTCTATTCTAATTCTATATAATAGACTTACTTACAAAACCCCAAAAGGGGGTACATATAACATAATAGTCGTGAACAGAATAAAAAAAGATGTCGAGCTACGAGCACTTCCAGTTCTATAGAAATGGTGGATGTATAAAGAATCCACAGTTAACATGTCCTTCATTCAAGTCGCACGTTGCTTTCTACCACATCGTTTCAAACGAAGTTTTATCATAACATTCGTAATAATATGATAAAGCGATATGAAATTGATTCAATTAGGGAATCATGAATAGTCATTTTTTTATTATTAATTTATTATTAAATATAAATCGCCCCAACCAATATCCAAATCCAATATAATATATAAAAATATAATAATATAATATATAAATAATATAATAATATATTAATTAATATATTATTAATTAATATATTATATATAATATATAGTATAATAATTATAATAATAGATTATAAATAGATTATAATAATATAATAGATTTATTAATAGATTTATAATAATGATAATAGTTATGTAATAATTACAAAAAAAGTGGTAACAAAGTGTAGAATAAATTCCTGTCTAAATAACAAGATACGTTGGAACTGAAATTCTTAGGTTAGCGAGTCACGAGACATCTGGGAACATATTTACTTTTTTATATAAATTTTATAAGAAAACACAGATTTCAATCAAAACCTAACCTAGGTATACCATATTTTTTACCGATTCCTCTTTCGATCGACTCCCTAAATTAAACTATTGATATGAGTTATAAATTAGAATATAAAATATAAATTTAAAGAGAAATTAAATAAAGGATGTTATATGTTATATATATAAATATAGGTAAAAAGTTATATATATAAATATAGGTAAAAATATAAATATAGGTAAAAAACAGGTCAAGTCCTTTTATATCTTTCTTTTTTTTTTTTTTATTTGTTTGATTATTCGTTTAGTTTACTGAATCCTTGATTCAATTCTTAGTAATACCAATTATCTTATATTGTTTACAATTCGTGGATCCGCACATAATAAAACACTTAATGCCCCATTTAAAATGGACGAGTATGAAAAAGATAATAAAACAATAAGACAGAGATAGGAAGAAGAATGGTTCTGGGACGGAAGGATTCGAACCTCCGAATAACAGGACCAAAACCCGTTGCCTTACCACTTGGCTACGCCCCATTTTTGGATAGATTACTAAAAAAGATAAAGATAAAGTTATCGGTTTTTCGTAAATTATGGTCCAAAGATGTCTGGAATAATTAAATAATTATATTAATTATATACATATAATTATATACATATAATTCAATTATATTGTATGTATAATATATTTCTATTTCTATATCTTTCTATTTTTTTTATTTTTTAAAATAAATTTAAAATAAATAAAAAATATCAATCTATTTTCAATAATTATACAGTTTGTTATGCAACATATCGATTTTTTTATCTGTCTTCAATATTCTGCGTTTTCAATTGATTCGAGTCATTTTTTCTTTGCCAAATTGCCTGAAGCCTACGCTTTTTTAAATCAAATCATAGATGTTATGCCAATCATACCTTTACTATTTTTTCTCTTAGCATTTGTGTGGCAAGCTGCAGTAAGTTTTCGATGATATCTATTCTCTCTCACTGTCCTAAAAACAATTCTAAAAATAAATTATCTATTCAAACATTTTATTTTTATTGTAAAGCGCGGGATCCATTCGGATCAGACCTTTTACCCTTTTCTAATGTCATGGAAAGAGCCTTTTTATTCTTTTCTCTTTTCATTCATTATACATTATAACCTATTATTTATTGTTATATGTT